AAACCATCCGTTCTGGTTCTACATTTGTTCGAATAAAATGCTTAGCTAATTCCATGCGTCTAACCAAAAAAACCTTTCTTCTTCCAATTTTTCTCTCTTTCCATTCATTACCGGCGGGCCCTTCGCCCCCTAAGTCTTTCCATTCGACCAATGAAGAATCTCTAATAAGTCCCAAATCCAGATCGGCTAATTGTTCTCTGATAGCACCTGCCCCAGTCGAGATTTCTCTATTTCGAAATCTATCGAAACCTTGAGTAGTAAAAAAAGGTGGGATGCTGTATTTCCAAGATTGTATTTCGTATTCGAATGAACCTCGTAATCGTAAGAAAGTGGGTTTTTTAGCAACAGGCCTCGCAAAGGAAAAATTGGGATAGGTTCCTATAGGATTTCCCCCCCTTCAAAATCGGACGTGAGGGTTTCCTCTCATCCGGCTCAAGTAGTTACGCCAAATAACGATAAAGGGGGGCTCTCGCTTTCCCATTTTTTTTTTTTCTAGAAAACCCCAACAAGATCTACTCCTTACTCAAGTTTCCGGTGAGGACCAACCAACATTTCATTAATACATCCTTCCTTTTTATTTCTATTTTATGAATTCCTGATTCGGCAATTTAGGACATAAATGAAATGGGAAATTATTGAGTAGTCTACTTCCCTTCGAATGAGGAATCCCCTTCTTAAAAGAATACCTCGGAACTCAGAAGGAATTTACTTGTCTATGTATCGTTCTGTTCGATCTTTTAGGTCCCTACTTAACCTCGACGGTTATGTCATGATTTAAAGCCTATATGCGATAGATAGGCTTTCGCAACCATGCCATATTTGTTTACTTGAAGAGAAATTCTTTCTATATGGAATGATTAATTCCACGTAAAGAAGTCTTTTTAACGAGGTACAACTAGCAATTCCTATTTATCTGTTATGGAATCAACCATAGATCAATTCCCCTTATTTTGAGAGTATTGAATACACCCATAATAGGATTCTGAGTTTCATGCTGCTCCTCCCAAGAGACATGTCAGAGCTGGGGCATCCCAATGAGATTGAACGGGATGACAGTTTCTTATTCCGAATCTGTAAAATCAAAATTTCGATCAAATCACACATCGCAGTATACGAGGCCCTCTAATTCTTTAAGCGGTTTATCTAAAAGATTCGCGATATAACTAGGAAGACGTTTCAAATACCACACATGAGTTACTGGGCATGCCAGTTTAATGTATCCCATTTGATATCGTCGTACCCGAGTATGAACAAACTCGACTCCACATTGTTCGCAAAATTTCGGTTCTTCTTTTGTATCTCTGATTACTCGATAATTTCCACAAGCACAAATTCCACTTTTTATAGGCCCAAAAATTCTTTCACAAAACAATCCATCCTTTTCCGGTTTATTGGTTTTGTAATGATAAGTATGGGGTTTTGTCACCTCTCCAACCACCTCTCCATTAGGTAGGATTTTATTAGCCCAGGCAATTATTTGTTGAGGAGAAACTGATCCAATTCGAAGTTGTTGATGTTTATATCGGTCGATCATAGAAGAAAAATTCTGATTCATTCCAATCAAACTTCCTTCCTATTAATCTGGAAGTTCTTCTCAGATACAAGGAAATGGTTCATTTCTAGAGCCAAAGATCGTAGTTCTCGAACTAGCAATCGAAAAGATTCTGGAGCATCCTTCTCTGGCTTAGCTATCCTTCCTCCATTGATCGTAGTATCAAGTACTTCCTGACGAGCTCGAACATGATCAGATTTATAAGTAAGCATCTCTTGTAAGATATGAGCAACACCAAATCCCTCTAGAGCCCAAACTTCCATTTCTCCTACCCGCTGTCCCCCTTGTTTGGCTCTTCCTCTAAGAGCTTGTTGTGTAACAAGCGCGTACTTTCCAGTGGAACGCCCATGGATTTTATCATCAACTTGATGAATTAATTTCAAGATATAGGCCTTTCCTATTAAAACAGGTTGTTCGAAAGGATCCCCCGTTCTTCCATCAAATATTCTGCTTTTTCCCGGATATTCGGGTTCAAATACCCATGGATTCGCTGTTCGCTTACCGGCTTCATATAATTCAGAAAACACGAGTTTTCTCGAAGCCTCTTGCTCATATCTCTCATCAAAGGGCGCTATTCGATAATGCCTGTCTAGCAGATCCCCCGCTAACCCGAGCGAACACTCAAATATCTGCCCTACATTCATTCGTGAAGGTACTCCTAATGGATTGAAGACCATATCAACAGGTGTTCCATCTTGCAGATAGGGCATATCTTGTATAGGCAAAATTTTGGAAATGATACCTTTATTCCCATGCCTTCCTGCTACTTTATCACCTACTTTGATTGCACGTTTCTGTGAAATATATACACGAATCGTTTCTGGATTATAACTGTAACCCCCTTTTTTATGGACCCATCTCACATCAATAACTCGACCTCTGCTACCTATGGGTAATTTTAGACACGTTTCCTTTGTGGTGGATACCGGAATACCAAGTATGGCTCGTAATAATCTAGCTTCCGGGGCAGATGAGGATTCTTTCGCCATCTGCGGCGTTAATTTGCCTACTAAAACATCGCCCGTTTCTACCCAAGAGCCCAGCATCACAATTCCACTTTTATCTAAATTGCGAAGTAAATGGGCCTCTAAGTACGGTATGTCATTAGTGATTCTTTCGGGACCTTGGCTTGTCACATGAATCTGAATTTCATATTTCCGTATATGAAAAGAAGTATAAATATCTGCATATACCAGACGTTCGCTAATGAGTACTGCATCCTCAAAATTGTAGCCCTCCCAGGGCATATAAGCCACTAATATATTTTTTCCTAAAGCGAGTTCGCCGCCAGTTGTAGCAGTACCCTCCGCTAAAATTTGTCCTTTTTTAATGCATTTACCCCGCGGAACCCGGGTTTTTTGATGCATACAAGTATTTTTGTTGGAACGTTGATACCTAAGCAAGGGAATGCTTAGAGTGTCTCCATTACCTGATAAAATGATCTTGTCAGTATTGGCATAAATGACCTTTCCCCCGTGTTCGGCTATAACGGAAACCCCCGAATCTAGAGCCACATGGCCTTCTAACCCAGTTCCAACAATGCACTTCTCGGATCGAGAAAGCGGAACTGCTTGACGTTGCATATTAGAACTCATTAAAGCCCGATTCGCATCATTGTGCTCGACAAAAGGAATGAGGGAGGCTCCAATAGAAAAATATTGGAAGGGAAAAATGCTTCGAAGCTGAATCTCTTCCCATGCAATAGTCAGGAATTCTTGACGGTATCGAGCCGGAACACCCTGCTCTTCCGTAATACCACGATTTACTGCTAAAGAATTTCCTGACGTTACCATATAGTATTCATCCAGACTTGGGGATAAATAAAGCACCCGCCCCTTTTTTGATCTCTCAGAAATTTCATAAAACGGTCTTTCTAAAGATCCCCAATGACCAAGCCTCGCATGAATTGCTAAGGATCCAACGAGTCCAACATTGATTCCTTCAGATGTATCAATTGGGCAAATACGCCCATAGTTACTAGGATGGATGTCTCGTATCCGAAAACTAGCAGTTCGCCCTGTCAACCCCCCAGGACCCAAATAACTGAATTTTCGCCCATGAACTATTTGTGTCAATGGATTTGTTTGATCAAAAACTTGAGATAGGGGGTGTAGGCCAAAAAAGGATTCATAAGTGGTTGTTAATAGAGTTGAAGTTACCAAATAATGAGGAGTTGGTATCCTTTTTTGCTTAATTGCTCCACCTAGAGTTTTTCGAACCGCATATTCTAAACGAACCATAGCCACTCCGAATTGATCCTGTAAAAGATCCCCTACAGAACGAATACGTTTATTTTTCAAGTGATTCATATCGTCAAGCGTACCCATTCCAAATTTCATTCCGATCAAGTGATCCGCAGCTGCCAATACATCCCGTGGTAACAAAAATGTAATGTTCTGAGGTATATCAAGATTCAATCTCCGGTTCATATTTCGTCGCCCAACCCTTCCTAATTCACATCTTTGTTGAAAAAATTTCTTTTGTAATTCCTTACATAAGGACTCAGAAAATACTGGGTCCCCGCCGACACAAGCAAATTGTTGATAAAATTCCAAAATAGCATTTTCTTTTGACCCCATTTTTTTTTTCTCCTTATCATTCGGAAAAGACACGAAAATTTCTGGGTAGCAAACATTTTCTAGAATTTCTCTTAGATTCGAACCCATAGCTGATGATGGGACTAGAATAGATATTTTTTGTTTCCTACTCACGCGCGCCCATATCCGTGCTTTTCTATCAATCTCTAATTCTGATCTTCCTCCCCAATCTGATATTATGGTAGCGGTATAGACCGAAATTCCGGTATAGTCCAATTTTGAACGGTAATAAATACCGGGACTTTGCACTATTTGATTGATCACTATTCTGTATATTCCATTTACTATAGAGGTTCCCAGGGAATTCATGAGAGGAATGTTTCCAATAAATAGGTTTTGTTCTTGCGTATCCTTGCCGGTTTTCCAACTTAAGCCTGCGGGTACATATAATTCCGAACAATATGTGAGTGATCCATGCACAGCATCTATTTCTTTTATTAAAGGCTCTTGCAATTGATATCTTTCCACAAATAATTGAAATTCCATTTCTTGATCTCTATCCTCAATTTTTGGAAACTTATCAAATTCTTCCATCAAACCCTGATTGATGAACCTACAAAATCCCTCAAATTGTATCTGACTAAACCCAGGTACTGTGGACATTCCCTCGTTTGTATCTCGAAGCATCTTTACTTTTGTTTCCTATTTATCAAAAAAATCCCATTCATTGGCTCATTCTTCATCGAACCATATGGATCGATCTAGCAATGATGGACTGGATATTCTGTTTACTGAATCACATAAAATCTTATTTTAAACAACTTCATATATATATGGAATATCTAAAATATGAGCGGAGAAAGAAAGAAAGAGAATTTTCTACTCAAATTTGAATTTGCAAGAGATAGAAATAAATGGAAATGGCTTGAGAAAATAAAACATTCCCGAACAAAAAAAAATTCTGCCACTTAGACTTATATTAGGGAATCTTGTATAGATGAATAGAAAAGTAATAATAGAATAGAAAAAGGGATGCTATTTCTATCTATTATGATATTATGAGCCCGCTGGATACCAAAAAAGTAAATGGACTCAGGATTTTTGATCCCTGCTCTATCTATGAATGCAATAAAGGCAGAAATGATCCGCAGAGAAGAGATAGGGTGTGTTTCTTAGTTGAATTCGTGGAATCCAATTGGAGTGCGCAAGAGGAACTGTATTTAGTAAGAACACGCAGCTATTTAGCTATCCCTATAATCGCCTATCCAAATTCTACTTAACTTTGGCAACCGCGCTATATATCCTAATTTCTATTGGATATTCAATAGATTCAATCTTCGAATCCTCGTCGCAAGGATTGACAGTCTTTGAAGAACGGAAGCACGGCCATTCCCTTAATCGCTTTCTAGGAATATCATATATAAATAAGATATCTAATTAGGTATATCTGCGTAATAATTTTTGTTATATGGTTGACATATACACATAATTCTTGTTATTATTGTAAGTGAAAAGGATTCAATTAGTGAAAATAATTGGCACTGATGGGTTGTGTCTCAATTTTATTGTCTTATGACACTAAGGAAAGGCTATTTGAGATAAAAAAAAAACAAAACTTTCATGAATTCACAGTCTATAGTTAATGGTTCCAATTTTCCTTTCTTTTGAATTTCTGTGACAGAAAAGAAAATTTGGCTTTTCTGTTTTCTCTTTCAATAAAAAACAAAAAAAAGAAAAAGGGTTTTGAGATTTATTAGAAAAGGCATAAGGAGAATGGGATTCATCGAATCCAATAAAAAATGTAAAAAATGCCAATCTCCCTATATTTTTCGTTTTGGCGGCATGGCCGAGCGGTAAGGCGGGGGACTGCAAATCCCTTTTCCCCAGTTCAAATCCGGGTGTCGCCTGACCAATAAAAACTCGAAATGCCTTTCTTGATAGCAGACAAATGACCCAATTCTTGCCCAGCAAAAGCAGAGGAAAAGGGCTAGAACTTAGAACTGCCAATACTTATTCAATTTTCAGAATAGGGGCTTTTCTATTTTATAAAAGGCTGTCAATCCTTGCGACGAGGATTCGAAGGAGGATTATGGTATAGAAGAACTAGGCTGTGAGGACTTACATTAATAGTGTAGTCTATACTGACTGAGCCTTGAATTAGATAGTGAAACGGGGAATCAAACAAATTCAGTATAAGAACTTGTTATGGGTAGATTTATTGGATTGCTTCATCAATAACCTTCCTTCGGTTAGAATTCCTTTTTGCCTCTGCGCCATCGATCGAGTTGATTATTATTAGTGATCAATAAGGGGAGAATATCTTCATATTCTATAGAGATAGAGATAGGGGACATAATTCATATGGATATAGTAAGTCTTGCTTGGGCTGCATTAATGGTAGTCTTTACATTTTCCCTTTCACTCGTAGTATGGGGAAGAAGTGGACTCTAGAGTAACGGCTAATTGAGTTGAGTAATCGAACTTTATCAATAGTCTCTTTCATAGATCATTCTCCAAAAGCGTTTTTCAATTAATAAAAAAAAAGGAGATCCTTTTTCCAAATTAGAAATGCAAGATATGAAGAATATCTTTTTAATCAAAGAAATATTTGAAATATTTCAATTCATCCCATGTTCCTATTTTGATGAACTCTAGCCACTAGCTATTAACAGAATCAGATATGGATATTACAATGAGTAAAAACCCGCCCCCTTTTTTATTTGTTTCCCTCTTTATTGCTCAAGCATTTAGACTCTTAGAAATGAGAAATCATATTGAATTTACGCTTTATTGACTCAGTCCATATCATGGTTCACACGTTAGAAATAGTTGGAATCTACTACGATTTTTCTCAATCTGTCTGAACAATTTCCCATAGAATTGCTTGACTCATCTCTTAATGGTCCATTTTGCTTTGTCAGATTGATTGAGAAAAAGGGGATTACTCGCTTTCTTTTTTTTTTCTAGAATTTTATTCGGTATATGCCCAGACCTTCCTCTATTGATTTGATTTCTTCGACAGCTCCCTGGGTCCCTCCCTATTGGAAAAAATAAGAAACCGAGTAATTAGAGCCGCAACGCACGACATATAAGACATAAGAGTCAAAGCGGACATTCGGTTATCTCGGATTGGTTGGAATCACGACAAATCAAATGGATGGATCAAAAAACTCGAATTCTTAGGATATTATGTCAGAATTGGGGGTGACTTTTTATATATACATTAGACATATGTGATTTTTATGTACCTGGATGAATATCCATATTATAGATGGATCCATATTCAATAGGAAATGAATCCTATATTATATATATTTCTACAGCCGAATCATCAGTCTCACTTTCTAGAATATAGAATAATAGACATTTAGTATGGTAGAAAGAAATAGATCTATTTCTTTCTACCATACTATCTATCGGATTTCATATACTATAACTGTTGATTCTAGTCCGCTCATTTAAGACTAGAGATTTAAATCTCCTTTCATTTATTCCATCAATTGATAAGGACTAAGAAGCCGGGCTTGATTCAAATTAATCCTTTTGACTGACCGTTTTTACGTAAATGATAAGTAAAAAAGCCGTAGGGATTAGAATGAACAATGCAGTAGCAATAAATGCGAGAATATTTACTTCCATAATTTGATTTTATCATTTTTTTTTTATTTCATAATAACTCGGGATCTAATCCCATAGAGAGTCTAAATCTTTTGTCTCTCACTTCGATAGTATGCAATTCCCCCCGATGGTATTAAATTGGATCAATGTCATGAATAACAATATCTCAGCTATCAAATCAATTTTTCATCAAGAATTGAATAGTATAACATAGGAAGATCTTTGATACATACGCAATAAAAAATGGAATTCCTGATCCAATCAAGAATCCTCTTTGGTTTTTCATTCTTTGTTCCTTTTATTTTCTATACCCCCCCGTCTTCTTTATAGAATCATATAACGACCATATGACCTATCTTACACTTCCGTTGATCACAAACCCAATCAATATTGTAGAAGTGAAATGGAAATAAAGAGGGAATTCCGTTCGAAACTTTGTTTTTTATGACCCAATTTCCTTATAAGACAAAGAGGTTTGATAAGGACGGATCCCAATAGAAAAGATCCAATACTTTGACAAATTGACTGTTTTGTAATTTGTTCTTTCTTCCATAGGACCTTTCAAATAGGAAGAAAAAGGATTATCCATTCCCTCACTAAGCTAAGTCTGGTAGATCCTTGTTTGATCTTTCTTTTAGTAATACCCCCTTTTTCGGTCCTAGAACAGATATATAATATGAAAAATTCAATATGAATTGAGAGTGCGATAGATTATTTCCAATTAGAAATTGATTTTCTATAAACTTGAAACTCGGAGTTAGGGGGAGTGGGGGTACTTTGAACCTTTCAAGCATTCCGCCGGGTTAACTATGTGAAAGTGGGGTTGATTTTGTATCGTACAAAAACAAAATATGAATCCTAATTGGTGTCTGTGCTCCTGTAAAACATATGTTTATTCTATAAAATGGATCAGGGGCAAGCGAAAAACCCAGACAAGTACGGCATTTCCCGGAATCCTTAATTGAATAGGGTGCTACCAATAATTGTAGCAATCTAAATAGGTCTCTCCCACATCCCATCAATCGGTACGGTACAAATTGAATGACTTGAAATTACCAAAAGGCAAAGGAAAGCAAAAAAGAAATAAGGACCCAGCACCGGGAAGGAGATCCTGCTCCGTGTCCCTCTTCACAGAAAATAGAGAGATGAATTGATGGATTCATCAGATTCTAGGTCGGGACTGACGGGGCTCGAACCCGCAGCTTCCGCCGTGACAGGGCGGTGCTCTGACCGATTGAACTACAATCCCAGATAAATAAGGCGTGGGGCCTACATATTTTGAACGGTTTCATTCAATCAAACAAGTTCAGTTCTATCTAGAATCATCGTATTCTAAGAGAGAAAGGGGTGATATATTACTATCAATCTCCATGCGAATATTGATTTTAGAGGGAACGAAACAGGTTGCTAGTAATCCTATTGGTTGTTTGTCAAATCGCGTCAAATCGATTGATAATAGCTATTTTTTTTTTTACTTCTTTCTAGTTTCAGATGCTTCGGGAGAACAAATCAAATTGGAAATAATCTCATGATGGATCGGTGAATTTTTGGGCCGAGCTGGATTTGAACCAGCGTAGACAAATTGCCAACGAATTTACAGTCCGTCCCCATTAACCACTCGGGCATCGACCCAGGAAGAATCAATTCGAAACTTATTGATAATCCATGAGCAACTTCCTCTCATAGTACCCTACCCCCAGGGGAAATCGAATCCCCACTACTTCCGTGAAAGGGAAATGTCATCCACCTTTTGACCATGGGGGCATACCTGCTCGGATCGCCACCATACTATGCTCATTCATAGTATGAACAGTTTTTTGGAATTGTCAATAGAATCTAATGGTGTGACTAAATCCCACAAAGCTTTCTATCTTTCGCGATTCCTATCTATTTTCCTCTTCACTCACCTTTGATGAACAACCCTTACTTCATTATATTCTAATGAGGTAATGCTCTAATACCCCAGGAACTTATTTGTACCGCTAAAAATAGGAAACACCTCTCTTCAACTTTTACTCATCAATTCACGTATTATTTTATTATAGTATTATAGTAAGATATGCCTCTCTCTATCTCAGACTAAGACAGGAGATAAGGAAAGGATAGAAAATCGAAAATTGATAGATAGTTAAGTGTAGTTCCGGATAAAAGTTCCATGTATTCATCACATGATTCGATGAAACATCAAATAGAATAAAATCTCTTGGATCTATAGTTGAATTCTGTATCAAGTAATTGAATCTCGCTCGGATGGGATTCAATAAAAAAGCAATTAATTAGTCTTATCCATCCC